AGAAATACGCTTTTCTATATTTATCCATGGATCCTTTACTAATACTCATTAAATTGGAAGTATTGATCCAATTCAAAAAAAAATTATGTTTCGCAATTAAATAATCCAATTTTCCATTTTTAATTGACCCTTGGATACAAATCACGAGAATGTATATTTTTCCTCGAATCCTTCGTTGAGAGGTAAAGGATTAAATCCTTTTAAGAAATAAAGTTTTTCTTCGGAATATGAATCAAATCAAACCGAGGGATCCCTTAACTATAAAAGGGATTAATAAAACGAATCACACTTTTACCACTAAACTATACCCGCTACAATGCGATTATTGTATATAAATGAAACTTTTGTCGAACAAAAAAAGGTAATCGGACGTAATCAAGATAGGATCCAAAACAAAATAATGATGAAAATTATAGCATTGACGTGTTTGTTTTGGTTTTGTCAGTAAACCTAATCAGATTAGTAAAAGAGCACTCCTAATTCAAAATTTAAATAAAGAAAGAACAAGTTCTTTCTTTTGCTGGAGGATTTTTGACAGAACAGATAGGGCTCGATAAAACTATTTATGTTATGACATAAGAATGCATTGCACAACAATCCACAGTTCCTTATTTTTTTTTTCTTTTTTTTCCAGTAAAGGAAAAAAAATAAGAAAAGAAAGAATAATAATAATAAAAAATGACACTTTGATTCTATAGAATGAAATTCCATATCAGAGGAATGGAAAGATCCCTTCTTCTGATTGTTGTTTCAATAATCAATAATAAGCATTTTTGTTTTCAAACAAATCATTTTATCTATATCTATGATTTCGAATGGAACAAAAAATGGCCCGGCTAGGTACTGACCAGGCCAGGCCGTGAAAAGAAAAAAAGCTCTTTCGGAAGAAGAGGTATTCTTGCTTTTTTCTTTTTTTTTTTTATTCGAAATATCTCTTTAGAACCTTTTCTTTATCTAAATGGGATTGCTTATAAAAGTAGTATATATTAAAGTTGTATATATTAATAGAGTAAAAAAAAATAAAGAGAGATAAAGAAAAGAAAGGCTTTTTTTCAAGCCTTACTTTTTGTGTAATGTAAGATAGTAATTATCCTTTTTCAATTGGGAGAGATGGCTGAGTGGACTAAAGCGTCGGATTGCTAATCCGTTGTACGAGTTTTTCGTACCGAGGGTTCGAATCCCTCTCTTTCCGTTTCCGTTGATGACTTGTTATTTTATTTATTTTTTTTTTCAAAACCTTTCCTTTGTTTTTGTTTTTTTTTTATTTCATATAATAAATAAGGATGTACAATAGATAAAATCCTAAGTAAAATAGATAAAATCCTAAGTAAGAACATTGAAAAATTAAGCAAGTAAAAAGAAAGGCCTTTTTATTCTTCACGTCCAGGATTACGTCCTGGATCATTAGATAGGAATCCAAAGATGAAGAGAGAAACAAAAAATATCACTACTGTATAAACAAAGAGTTTGAGAGTAAGCATTACACAATCTCCAAGATCTTTTTTTTTCAAAAAAAAAAGAGAATAGATTCTCCATTTTTATACCCCATATCCTATTTTGACACCAATAAACAAAATGGTTTCTCGAAATCAAAAATCAAAAAGAATTTTCAGAAATTCATTTGGAATAAGAGTCGAGTCTTTCATAAAAAAAAAATCTTTCCTATTTTGAAATGACTCTAAAAGGGTTTTTCAATAAATGAAAAAGAATCCGAATGAGGAAAGAGGGGAGTCAGATTTTTTGCAGCTATCTAAGAATTGTTTGAATCGAGGGTTCATGTTCATGCTGTAAGACTTATCCGATCTTATCCATTGTTCCAATTTTTTTTTGTTTCGAATAAATCATGTCTAGGACAGTATTAAAGATCTCATCGAAAACTTACAGCAGCTTGCCAAACAAAGGCTAAGAGAAAAAAGAGAAGGGGTATTACTGGCATAAAATCTACGATTGGATTCAAAAAAGCGTAGGCCTCAGGCAATTTGGCTAAGAAAAAACTACTTGAATAAAGGGTGGAATGAAGACAGATACAGATCAAACTAAAGATATTAAGCATAACAAACATTTTTTTTTTTCTTGGACTTGGAGATAATTGTATTTTGATTGAGTTATTGTTATTGATAATTGATATCCCTTAAAAATGAAAAAAAAAAGGTAAGGGATACCAAAAAATCCTTCTTTGAACTCACCCAATCAAAAATCCTTCAATTCTCAAAAAAGAATAGAAGAAATCATACTTTTATACAATATCTTAATTGAATTATATGTAATGATCAATAAATTCAGCTTCATTGTATATCTACACGTGTCAAAACCCTAGGAACAATAGAGTCCATAGATATTTATTTTAGATTGGAATTGACGAACAACCAAAAACAATACTACTCTTTAGTAGTATTGAATAGAAATTGAAATGGGGCGTGGCCAAGTGGTAAGGCAACGGGTTTTGGTCCCGCTATTCGGAGGTTCGAATCCTTCCGTCCCAGGGAATACCTATTCTATATATAGATAGAAACATAGATAGAAATATCTATTATCACAATAAAGAAAGGTTTTCTTTTTGAACTACCTTCTGTTTTTTGAACTACCTTCTCTACTCTTTAAGAGTTAAATATTGGATATTATGTGATTCTTGTTTCTGATTTTTAATGATTCTATTCTTCTTTAAATCCTATTTTTTCACAAATTAAATTCAACTAAGATACATATAGATGAAACTGAATCGAGTTGTGATCTAGGAATCTAGATTCGAAGAATTGGAAATAAAGAAAAAAAAAAAGGGGGTTGCAAAAGAGGTTGAATGCGCTTTTCATCGTATGTCCATCCCCTTATACTTTGAATATTGAATATTCATATTGAAGTTTAAGTTAGTTACTTCGAAAAGCCTTACGTCCCATATAATAAGAATTAATTAACAATGTAAGATAGCAATTTAACTAGCTGTGCTTGTACAAATTGGAAAATTGGATTAAGAAATAATCAAGTTACATACATATAACGTATCTATTTTCTTTGAACCTCATTTTTAGGTATTTCATTTCGTATTTGATTTGGTTCGCATATATAATTGTAAATATATGTAATAATATATACAGGGGGGGTAATTCATACATCCTATATTCTATTCCCCTTGCTTTAAATAAAAATTATTGAACGAACCCCCACCAGTCAAAGAAACTACGCGTAAAATGAGGAAATGCTTAATGTATTATTGTCGTTCTATTTCAGTGATAACGTTTTTTGGTTTTTTGAAAAAGATTTTGGATCCGTTAATTTGAAATATTCTATATTGAATATTCATAATTCATTCCAATGACAATTGTTCAGTCTATCTGATAGAGGGAATTCTTTTTTTTATGATTTTATTTTTCAGTATGAAATGAAAGAAAAAGAGCCTAAATCTTCCTTTACATCAACTTTTTTTTATTCACTCCACGAAAAAAAGAAATTTATTTCTTTTTCTATCTATCTATATTTTTTTAATCACTGAGGTTTAATTCAAAGATGAATTATTTATGATGATAAATGCAATCTTTAGGAAAACTTTATTCAAATAGTGATATCCAGGTAGGTTTTTTTTCAATTCAATAACTATTTGAATTGAATGATTTCTTATGAGTATTTGATATTCGAAGAAGTCTAAGATTGTTGAATATATCCTCTCAAGTTACTTGAAGATGCAATGTAGATTCAATACAAAGAACTTTTTTCTTCCTAATATTTAGAAATTAATAAATAAAATAAAAATATTGCATTCATCCAATAAAAAGAAAATCGAGGATTAAATAGAATTCTTTCTAAGACTTCTTTAGAAACCAATGGAACGACCGAACAAATGACTATTCATGATTCCCTAATTGAATCAATTACATATCAGTTCCAAACTAGAGGAATGTTATGGTAAAACTTCGTTTGAAACGATGTGGTAGAAAGCAACGTGCGACTTGAAGGACATGATCAGTTGTGGATTCTTACACCCACCCTTTTTATTATATAGGAATGAAGGTGCTCTTGGCTCGACATCCTTTGTTCTGTTCCACTCGAAACCTCATTTTTTCTTGGGTTGTAGTGTAAACAGTATGTGATGTAGCTCGAGTAGAAAGTATTGATTCATTTCTCAGGGCAAGGATCTAGGGTTAGTGCCAATTAATAAGTTGGAACAACTTCGTAAGTGTAGTCTATTTTCGATTTCTAAATCGAAAGGATCCAATTCGAGCAAGTTTCAAATCCAAAAAAGGAAAATTTGTTGGAATTAGTGAAACTCTTTTGATCAAAAGTGTATCTTGCGGGAATCAACCGTTTATGATTCTTTGATAGAAATAAATCAGAAAAAGGGCCGTGTTGCTGCCATTTTGAAACGATTAAAAATCACCGAAGTAATGTCTAAACCCAATGATTCAAGGCAAAGATAAAATATTTTGGAACAAGGAAATATCTTTTTTTTAATTGTCTCGACAACTAGATCAAGAACAAGGAGTCCAAATATATTCTAAACGAGACAAAGAAAAAGGGGTTAGAGACCACTCAAAAAATCAAATACATAAGGGTTTTCTTTTGAGCTATTTCATATTTCCGAGTTACTCAACTTGAGTTTTGAGAATACAAATTATTTTTTTTTTTTGATAAAGAAAAAGAAGAATAAAAAAGTATTAAATAATCTTAGTCTAATTGATTTGATTTAATGCTTTTATAGATCTATTTGACATTCGAATTGTATACATAGACATATCTTCTAATTTCTCGAGCCGTACGAAGAGAAAGCTTCGTATACGTTTCTAGGGGGGGTTCTAGTTTATCTACGTCTATCCCAATGAGCCGTTTATCGAATCGTTGCAATTGATGTCCGATCCCGAAGAGAAGGAAGAGATCTTCGGAAAGTGGGTTTTTATGATCCGATAAATAATCAAACGTATTTAAATATTCCTGCTATTCTATTTTTTCTTGAAAAAGGTGCTCAACCTACAGGAACTGTTTATGATATTTTAAAGAAAGCGGGGGTTTCT